ATAGAATTTGAATCAATAGTCGCGATGCGCGCATTGTTCTTCTTGTCTTAGACCCCCAAAAGGGTTCTTTCTTGGCTTAATTACAAGTATAGAGCTTTCGATTAATATTAAAAAGTAGAAAGACAAAATAAAAAAGTAGAACCCTAGTTTTTGGTGATCTGATACTTTTTTTCTTCTCATTGTAAATATTATGAGAATGGAATCCACTCCTAAATCGAATGAGTTAAAATGAAAGAAAAAAAGGAAAGAGTAAGGGACATTAGAAGTATAATGTCACTCTTTTTTTTTGTTCTAAAATAGAAAAATGGATTTGAAAATAAATAAAACAAAATAGATATTTTTCCGATTTTATTCAATATCAAAGAAAGTTTCATTTTTTGAATTGAATGAATTACACAACAAAGTTCTTATTAATTATTTTTTTTTTTTTTTAATAGAATTCAAATATTTTTTTTAATTCGATTAGTTTACTCAACTCAAAAATTGCTCAATGAATCTGTTGATTTGGAATCACAGGATGGGTAGATGTCACAGATGGTGAATTGATTTCTTCCCTATGTGAATATATTGTCAATATATTTTTGTTCGTCTATAAGAATTGATTGATGGATCAAAAACTTTCAATTGTATCTTTTAAGTGGTATTTTTGTTTATCTTCCTATCTTTATCTTTCTTTAAAAAATGTAAACAACTTAGGGAAGTGCTTTATAAACATATGTATAAAAAGAACGTATTTCATTTAGGTTCTTCATGCCTACTATAACTAGTTATTTCGGTTTTCTACTAGCAGCTTTAACTATAACCTCAGCTCTATTTATCGGTCTGAACAAGATACGACTTATTTGATTTGAAATTATTAAATGAATTGTTCATTCAATTCATAAAAATCACTCTTTCCCTGGTATTCCATATATAGTTCCTTACCGTGTCAATTTACAATTCTTGGTCATTGAGATTTATGGTCAATATGGATTAATATTGAAAGATAGATATTACCTCTCCCTTTCCCCTTTCAAACAAATTAAAATGATTGAAGTTTTTCTATTTGGAATCGTGTTAGGTCTAATTCCTATTACTTTGGCTGGATTATTCGTAACTGCATATTTACAATACCGACGTGGTGATCAGTTGGATCTTTGATTAATTAACATCTCTTTTGTTTATTGACCTCCTATTTGTTTTAATCCTAATCCACAGGAGGTCAAATTCAGACTGTTGTTCAATGATTTCAGTGTCATTCTCGATCTAACAACAAGAATGGAATCACGCTCTGTAGGATTTGAACCTACGACATCGGGTTTTGGAGACCCGCGTTCTACCGAACTGAACTAAGAGCGCTTTATTTTCACAAATCATTTTATGTGACCCCAAAAAATCAATCTTGCATGCGTATACTATCATAATATATATACTATATATAGTATCATAATATATATCTATATATTATTATATATATATGATATGTCCAATTTGACTCGATCTCAATTGATCCCTTGTTACTGCTCATAAGATAATAAGATAAGTAATAGTTAATAGTTAGGGATGACAGGATTTGAACCTGTGACATTTTGTACCCAAAACAAACGCGCTACCAAGCTGCGCTACATCCCTTTCAATTGGTTTATAGTGTCATTGTAAAGAATCTTTGTCTTATTTTCCACATCTTGATTTTGATTTTCTCCGTTGATATATATAACCTGCGATTTTTTTTCTTTTTAGTTTCATATCGTATAACATAGAATATTAATTCAAAAATGGATATTTATAAAAATAAAAAGACTTATATACAAAAAGAAATAGGAAACCCACCTAAAAAAATGAATATTTTTAGGGAATGCTCGGGCGGAGACCTCTTTTTTTTTTTTGTTAAAAAAAAATATCTAATGAATTGTTATCTATTTCAATTTGAATGAGGGATTCTGTGTACAAATACAAGTGGTTATTAACTAAATAACCATATATATGTATTACCATTATGTATTACAAATTACAAGAATAAGAATAGATAAGGAGGATTTTAAATGCGAGATCTAAAAACATATCTCTCCGTGGCACCAGTGATAAGTACTCTGTGGTTCGGGGCTTTAGCAGGTCTATTGATAGAGATCAACCGTTTATTCCCGGATGCCTTGATATTCCCCTTTTTTTAATTCTAGTTATTGACACGGGAAGGGTTGAAGAAGATTAGAGATACAATCAAATATCTGTAATTAATCCCCCCTTATTTTTTTTAGAGTTAGAATAGAAAAGAGAAAGAATAAAAGTGGATTCAACTTCAGTGAAACCTGGAATCCGGTCCCTGGCTTCAATTGAATTTAATTAAAAATCAATTCCATTTCTATTAATAATAAAGTGAGTCTGGAAATGGAATGGCTAGGATGGGGCAACAATATTCTACAAGAAATTTAAATGAAAACTGAAATACTGTACTATCATTCTAAATAGAATTAGAAATTGTTGTATTACTTAATTTTTACTAGAACTATATTGATATTGATTCCAACGAAATCTTTCATAATTTGATTTTGAATTATCAACTTCTATTTTTTTTTTGTTCCTTTATTCGCGGAAAATAGAAGAGTTAAATGAATCAAAAACCCAAAGGAGGTTCATGGCGAAAAGCAAAGATATCCGAGTAACGGTTATTTTGGAATGTACCAGTTGTGTTCGAAACAGTGTTAATAAGAAATCAAGGGGTATTTCCAGATATATGACTCAAAAGAATCGACACAATACACCTAGTCGATTGGAATTGAGAAAATTCTGTCCCTGTTGTTGCAAACATACGATTCACGGAGAGATAAAGAAATAGATAAAATTGATCGCCTGGGTGTCCCCCCTCTAAGGAACATGAAAAATGTTAATTATATATAATATATATAAAAATGTTAATTATATATAACATATATTTAATAGAAATTTAAAATATTTCTATTTAAAATTTTCGCAAAAAAAAAAAAAAAACAAAAGAAATCCTATTGTATTTTGTAAGAAATAGTATTTTCGCTATAAGGAATAAACAAACCATGAAGAAATCTACGCGACTCTTTCTTAAATCTAAATCCAAACGATCTTTTCGTAGGCGTTTGCCCCCGATCCAACCGGGGGATCGAATTGATTATAAAAACATGAGTTTAATTACTCGATTTATTAGTGAACAAGGAAAAATATTATCTAGACGGGTGAATAGATTGACCTTAAAACAACAACGATTAATTACTATTGCTATAAAACAAGCTCGTATTTTATCTTTGCTACCTTTTCTTAATAATGAAAAATTATTTGCAAAAAAAAGAGAGTCGACCACTAGAACTACTGGTCTTAAAACAAAAAACCCTAGAACTACTGGTTTTAAAACAAAAACCCCTAGAACTACTGGTTTTAAAACAAAAACCCCTAGAACTACTGGTCTTAAAACAAAAAAACAATAAATAGGTTTACTCTTCAATTGAATTCAAATTCTAATCTAAACTCAAATGAAATGTGGATTAATGTTTTGTTCGAAAATTACGATAATCCAATTTGGATTATCGTGTTGTAAGAAAAAAGAGAATCGGTGAAGAAGAATAAATCTTTTTTTTATTGAACGTGGTTGCTCATTTTGACGACTTTATCATATGATTCTATTTTCTCATACAAATCTCTACTCTACCTTCCCGGAGTTCAGTCTCCGGGGAAAATTTTTTATGATCTCATTGGAAATCATATAAAGACAATTCTTATTTAATATAGCCATTTGTGCAAGTATTTTACGATTTAAACGCAATCGACTCTTGTATAGATTATATAAAAAATTACTATAACTAAAATATACTTTGATTGGATTCTCACGAATTACTGCGTTTATTCGACTGATCCACAACCGACGAAAATATCTTTTTTTCCTATCTCTATCCCGATCGGCCGAAATCAAAGCTTTTGTTTTCTGTTGAGTAATATTTCGAGTAAGTCTTGAATGAGCCCCTCGAAAGCTTGATGTAAATAAGCGCATTTTTGTCCTACGTCTCCGAGCTATATATCCGCGTTTAATTCTGGTCATTGAATAAATGAAACTTTGATGAATAACTATTTGATTTCTTTTCTTTCAGTTATTCTTTTCCCTTTCCTAGTCTATTAATAACAAAACGAATTCTTCCAATGTATAAAATAAAAATTCCAATGGCTTTTGCTACTATAACCTTCCCAACCACGATTTTTTCGTTTTATTCGAAGCATTTCACCTCGAAAAAAGAAATTGTATTGATACTAGGTATCAAAAAAACATAGTACATTAAATAATAGAAATGGATAAAAAAATAGTGGGTTCCGTCGTTTCTATGGTTACTTCTTAAACGGCGAGGTCTTCTCTATACACCGGAGCCCCTTCCTTCATTTAATCAATGCTATTCTTAACTTGTACAGTTCATACTCTTTGGCTCTGGCTCTACCCATGAAATATCTAGTAATAGGTCTTTCACAACGAAATCTACCTATACAGTAACGGTATTTAAGTATGAAGATTAGCTGGGTAGCTGACCCTGTTAGTCCGTTCTGGTAAGAGTAAGGGCATAATCTTTCTTTTCCCTTTTAAATAGTATTTCCCCTGCTTAATGGATAATAATTTGCTACCAATGGGGAAGTCTTTCTCATCTTAAATTTCAAATGGAGGTGATTGGATTTGCACCAACCGAAAACCATAAATTTCATAATCTGATACACAATAAAAAGGATAGATATTATTTAATATAATAGGTTTTTTTTAAGATTAAGATAGTGAATGAAGTTTTTCCATTCTATCTTGGTCCTATTGATACTGGAATAATTTGTTTCCTTTCTTTTGTCTTAGTACATGATCTGAACGACTCGCACATACACCCTAGTACATGTTCCTCGGCGCTGAGGGCATCCCCGAAGAGCGGGGGATTTCGTGACATTTCTGATTGGCTGTCTTGTGTTTCTAATAAGTTGTTTAATAGTTGGCATGTTGAGTTGGATACATAATGAGCTGGTTTAGATCAATCTTAACCTGATGATTATGATATGAATTCCTTATATTCTATTCTACATTATTAATTACTAGAAATATTATATAGAAATATTTATATAGACGATCAAACGCAAACAGTAAGGAGATAAAAATTCAAATCATGTCATGTATTTGCAACGAATCCTTGCTAATTTATTTTTTATTCAATATCAATAATAGACTATTCTTTTTCACTCGTTACCAAATCAACAATTTGATGAGCTTGGGCTTCTTCTGCTGACAGAAAAGAATCCCTTTCCATTTCTACGATTATAGTAGATAAAGGTAGGTTTGTTATTTTTGTAAAAATCTTTGTGATATTTTCGCGTATTTTGGTTACTTCTTCCGCTTCCATGATAACTTCCACCGCGTATACCTCCTGAAAAGCACTAGCGGGTTGATGGATCATTACCCTGATTATATACAATAATATATATGAATCAAAAATTCTTCTATCTCGCATGACATGATAAATCTAGAGAGATAAAGAATAATCAAGAACAAAGAGATAGAATTGACGAACCGTACAAGCATCTTTTGCGTATTGCATACGGCTCTCTATAATGGAATTTCTTTTTACCGTCCATACAAGAAATCTAAAATAGAGAGGTTCTATCAGATCCAGATCGGTAAATGATCCAATAACCATCCTTCCTTTTTTTTGTTGGAGTAGCTAAAAAATACTATGATGGTTCTGTTGCTTTATTATTTCAGTTTATTATTTCATCTGTTATTTAGCAATCCCAAAGTTCCTTTTTTTTTTTTCATATTCTTTCTTCTTTCATAACATAAATATTGTTAAAAGCTTTTCTTCGTTCGGTGTAATGTAAAAAGAAAAAAAAAGTTTGTAACGCTGAATATAGGCTTCCGATAGATCAGATAAAATCAATCGTAAATAGCCCCTTTTTCCCAGACTACTCTTTCGATACATAATCGAATGGTTTTGGAAAAAACAAAAAAAAATTGATCATATCGAATTCGAAGTGCCATGCTATTTTTACTTAATATTTATATGGCGAAGGCATAGTCTTCTTTTTTTTTCTCAAATAAAATAAAAGACTCATTGGCGCCAAGCGTGCGGGAATGCCATACGTTTCGTAGGTGTTCCTCCGGCCAGAATAAAAGATGCTACTGAAGCGGATAATCCCATGCTTATTGTCTGTACATCTGCCGGCACAAATTGTATAGTATCAAAAATAGCTAGTCCGGGTGTTACCCATCCGCCGGGAGAGTTTATAAACACATATTGATCTTTGGTGTAATCCTCCATACTTAGAAATACCATAAGGCTGTTAACTTGATTCGCTAATTCACTATCAATTTCTTTACCTAAAAAAATTAATCTTTCTCTATAAAGTCGGTTGATTAAGATAAGATACAATTTGATCTCTTAGGAGCCGTACATGCACCTTTTGATGCATACGGTTCACCAAAAATCGCGAAAAAAAATCAATGTGTAGATTTCAACCTTTTTCTTTTTTGATAGTGGGCTTTTTCACACTTCTGGTCTTTTTCTTACATTTTTCAAAAAAGACGACTTTTGACCCGTTTACTTATATTCTATATAAGTATTCTATAAGTATTCTAAGAAAAAAAATGTACTAAACTTATTGAACTAACTTTTCATTGATATATTGTTTTCATCCAGATCGAATCCAAATCGTGATGTCATTTTCTTGTTTCTAAATGGGTTTCTTCAATTCTTTTAGGTTTATGTTCTACTCCGAGTAAAGATCTGCCCGATTTTGATTTGCACATATAGGACAAATACTCCAATACTATGTCTTTTTGCTACGACTTCCCTTCCTTTTTTCTTCAATTTATCTTTTTCTTCAATTTATTTCATGTTTTCTGCCAATGTATAAAAAGATATGGATAGAAGTAGTAATCGTACATACATATATTACCAATTGGTTTTTTTTATAAACAGAGCCTGGATGCTTCATTTTTTTGGTCCAATTAAGAAAACCATAAATTATTCTAAATTGAGAATATTTAATTTCATATCCCCTCAAAAAATAGATCTAATTGCATTTCATTACACTTCACGCTCCAAATTTTTGAATCATCAAAAAAATTTTTTTGAGGTGAAAGAGAGGATATCTCGATCGGGGGAGAGAACGGGGAAATTCCATATGACCCAATATATTTGACAAGTCGCACTATAAGTCAACCCAAGATGCCTCTTCATCTCCAGGAATTCGAAATCCAATTTTTGGAACACCAATAGGCATAATAGAATAAGAAAAGAAGAAAAATAGAATAAGAAAAGAAGAAAAATAGAATTTCGATTTCATTTCTTATTTTGACTTTGATGCAGAAGCGTAACGATGGGTTTAGTGTCTTAATAATGATTGGTCTTTATCATATTTTATTTCTAGTATCGATTGAATAAGTTCATAAATAAAAATCATAACCTAACTAAAAAAGATAGGACCAAATGAATAAAGGAAAATTCTTACGAATGAGTCCTTTCTTTGATTGATGAACAAATATGTCTGCATTTACTCATTTAAACAATCATATAAAATAGTGTCAACTCTCCACCCCCCTCCCCTACACCATTGCGTATTCTTACTTATCGGGTGTAGAATAGATCTGCTTCTTTTTGTTCCTACGAATAGAATTGTTCCATTATTACTAAAAAAACTAGAACAAATATGAATCCTTTACCCGAGATAATCCACTAAAAAGGGGGGTCCATAGCATATTCCAGTGCAATAAAGTTACATAGTGTCTATTTTTTGTTGATATAAGGGGTATTTTCATGGGTTTGCCTTGGTATCGTGTTCATACTGTTGTATTGAATGATCCCGGTCGTTTGCTTTCTGTCCATATAATGCATACAGCTCTGGTTGCTGGTTGGGCCGGTTCGATGGCTCTATATGAATTAGCAGTTTTTGATCCTTCTGACCCTGTTCTTGACCCAATGTGGAGACAGGGTATGTTTGTTATACCCTTCATGACTCGTTTAGGAATAACCAATTCATGGGGCGGTTGGAGTATAACAGGGGGGACTATAACGAATCCGGGTCTTTGGAGTTACGAAGGTGTCGCCGGGGCACATATTGTGTTTTCTGGCTTGTGCTTCTTGGCAGCTATCTGGCATTGGGTTTATTGGGATCTAGAAATCTTTTGTGATGAACGTACGGGAAAACCTTCTTTGGATTTGCCCAAAATTTTTGGAATTCATTTATTTCTTTCAGGGTTGGCCTGTTTTGGTTTTGGCGCATTTCATGTAACGGGATTGTATGGTCCTGGAATATGGGTGTCCGATCCTTATGGACTAACCGGAAGGGTACAACCCGTAAATCCCGCGTGGGGTGTGGAAGGCTTTGATCCTTTTGTTCCTGGGGGAATAGCCTCTCATCATATTGCAGCAGGAACATTGGGTATATTAGCGGGCCTTTTCCATCTTAGTGTCCGTCCACCCCAACGTCTGTACAAAGGATTACGTATGGGAAATATTGAAACCGTCCTTTCCAGTAGTATCGCAGCTGTGTTTTTTGCAGCTTTTGTTGTTGCTGGAACTATGTGGTATGGTTCAGCAACTACCCCGATTGAATTATTTGGTCCTACTCGTTATCAATGGGATCAGGGATACTTCCAGCAAGAAATATATCGAAGAGTTGGTGCTGGGCTAGCCGAAAATCAAAGTTTATCAGAAGCTTGGTCTAAAATTCCTGAAAAATTAGCTTTTTATGATTACATCGGCAATAATCCGGCAAAAGGGGGATTGTTTAGAGCGGGCTCAATGGACAATGGGGATGGAATAGCTGTTGGGTGGTTAGGACACCCTATCTTTAGAGATAAAGAGGGGCGTGAACTTTTTGTACGTCGTATGCCTACTTTTTTTGAAACATTTCCGGTTGTTTTGGTAGACGGAGACGGAATTGTTAGAGCCGATGTTCCTTTTAGAAGGGCGGAATCGAAGTATAGTGTCGAACAAGTAGGTGTAACTGTTGAGTTCTATGGCGGCGAACTCAATGGAGTCAGTTATAGTGATCCTGCTACTGTGAAAAAATATGCTAGACGTGCTCAATTGGGTGAAATTTTTGAATTAGATCGTGCTACTTTGAAATCGGATGGTGTTTTTCGTAGCAGTCCAAGGGGTTGGTTTACTTTTGGACATGCTTCGTTTGCCCTGCTCTTCTTTTTCGGACACATTTGGCATGGTGCTAGAACCTTGTTCAGAGATGTTTTTGCTGGTATTGACCCAGATTTAGATGCTCAAGTAGAATTTGGAACATTCCAAAAACTTGGAGATCCAACTACAAGAAGACAAGTAGTCTGATACAAGATTGTTCTCTTTCTTTTCGACTTGATTTTCATTTTCTTTTTTTTTTTATTTGAATTTGACATAGGGAACCGGATCAATCTTGATTTGAATGGCTACCTTTTCTTTTCCTCTTATTTTTTCTTTTTCTTTATCCGGGAGACGATCCCAAATAAACAGGTATGAAAGCTATAATTGTAAACCACGATCAAATCTATGGAAGCATTGGTTTATACATTCCTCTTAGTCTCAACTTTAGGAATCATTTTTTTCGCTATCTTTTTTCGAGAACCGCCTAAAGTTCCAACTAAAAAGATGAAATGATTTTTCATTATCATTATCTCATTTGAAGTAATGAGCCTCCCAATATTGGGAGGCTCATTACTTCAACTAGTCCCCATGTTCTTCGAATGGATCTCTTAGTTGTTGAGAGGGTTGCCCAAAAGCAGTATATAAGGCGTACCCAGTAAAACTTACAAGTAAACCAGATATAGAGATGGCAACTAGGGTTGCTGTTTCCATTATTATAACATTTCAAGACCACAATGGATCTAAGATAAGATCATTTATTTACAGCTAATGGTATACAAAGTCAACAGATCTCAATGAATACAAAATAGGATTTATGGCTACACAAACTGTTGAGGGTAGTTCTAGATCTGGTCCAAGACGAACTGTTGTAGGGGATTTATTGAAACCATTGAATTCGGAATATGGTA